TAGAATACGACCCTAATCGAAATGCATACATTTGTCTCATATACTATGGGGATGGTGAGAAGAGATATATTTTACATCCCAGAGGGGCTATAATTGGGGATACCATTATTTCTGGTACAGGAGTTCCTATATCAATGGGAAATGCCCTACCTTTGAGTGCGGTTTGAACTATGTTATTTACGTAATTGGAAATAACCAATTAGGTTTACGACGAAACCTATAAATCGATCACTGATCCAATTTGAGTATCTCTGTGGGATAGACCTCAACAGAAAACTGTTGAGTAACGGTAGCAAGTGATTGAGTTCAGTAGTTCCTCATATAAAATTATTGGCTCTAGAGATATGGTAATATGGAGAAGACATAATTGTTTGAAGTATGCACAAAACCGGAAGCGCCCCTTGTTTCAAAGATGGGAGGATGGGTTATTCACATTTAATTTGATGGTCAGAGGCGAATTGAAAGCTAAGCAGTGATAATTATAAATATACCCCCGGGAAAATAGAGATGTCTCCTACGTTACCCATAATATGTGGAAGTATCAACGTAATTTCATAGAGTCATTCGGTCTGAATGCTACACGAAGAACATAAGCCAGATGACGGAACGGAGATAACTAGGATGTATAAGATCATAACATGAGTGATTTGGCAGATTTGGATTACTATATATCATATCCACTCGTGTGGTGCTTCATCATATGATTAATATAAGATCTATCTGTCTAGATATCATCATATACATCTAGAAAGCCGTATGCTTTTGAAGAAGCTTGTACAGTTTGGGAAGGGGTTTTTATTTTAAAAAGAAGAATCTACTTCAACTGATATGCCCTTAGGCACGGCCCTGCATAACATAGAAATCACACTTGGAAAGGGTGGACAATTAGCTAGAGCAGCAGGTGCTGTAGCAAAACTTATTGCAAAAGAGGGTAAATTGGCCACATTAGTATTACCATCTGGGGAGGTCCGTTTGATATCTAAAAACTGCTTAGCAACAATTGGACAAGTGGGTAATGTTGGGGTGAACAAAAAAAGTTTGGGTAGAGCCGGATCTAAGTGTTGGCTAGGTAAGCGTCCTGTAGTAAGAGGAGTAGTTATGAACCCTGTAGACCATCCCCATGGGGGCGGTGAAGGAAGAGCCCCAATTGGTAGAAAAAAACCTACAACCCCTTGGGGTTATCCTGCGCTTGGAGGAAGAAGTAGGAAAAGGAAAAAATATAGTGATTGTTTTATTCTTCGTCGCCGTAAATAGGAAAATTTAAAAAAAAAATTATATTCCTATTTATGGCGACGAAGAATAAAATTAAAATAATGTGATGGGATAGGCGAACGACGGGAATTGAACCCGCGCATGGTGGATTCACAATCCACTGCCTTGATCCACTTGGCTACATCCACCCCTTATCTATCTAAAATCTATCTAACTAAAATCTATCTAAAGGATTTTCTCTATTTTTATTTTAATTTTTTTATTCTTACATAGAATGCCCATTTTAAAAATGTAAAAAAAGGAGTAATCAGCTGTGACACGTTCATTAAAAAAAAATCCTTTTGTAGCTAATCATTTATTGGTAAAAATTGAAAAACTCAACATGGGGGAGGAGAAAGAAATAATAGTAACTTGGTCCAGGGCATCTACCATTATACCCACAATGATTGGCCATACAATCGCTATTCATAATGGAAAGGAACATTTACCTATTTATATAACTGATCATATGGTAGGTCATAAATTGGGAGAATTTGTGCCTACTATAATTTTAAAAAGGCATGTGAGAAACGATAATAAATCCCGTCGTTAAATACATTTATAATTCACATAAATATATAAATATACATTACTAAAACTAAATCACCGCTAAAAAGCGTTGATATTTGTTGGTATTTATTATTTATATTTTATATTTAATTTTTATCTTATACTTTACTTTATTCTTTATTTTACTTTATACTTATATATATAAATATATATAAATATATAAATTTTTTATCTTAATCTTATACTTTATATCTTAATACTTATACTTTATACTTATATATATAAATATATATATAAATAAAATATATAAATAATAAAATATATAAATATAATTAAATATAAATTAATAAATAAAATATATATAAATATATAATATAAAATATATAATATATATAAATTATAAATAAATAATTAAATAATAAAAAAATAATATAAATATTATAATAAATTATAAATTAATATATTAAATTAAAATTAAATTAATTAAATTATAATGATATAAATAAATGATATAAATAAAAAAAAAAAAATAATTTAATTTTAATTATTTAAATATTTTCTGTATAGGTGGTAAGATAACCTTATTATTATGATTATGATAAAGGGGCAACAAAAGTACTTACGTTCGAGTACAGAAGTAAACGTTTTAGCTCAATATAAATATATATGTATGTCTGTTTTCAAAGCACGAAGAATAATTGATCAGATTCGTGGGTGTTCTTATGAGGAAACACTTCTGATACTGCAATTCATGCCTTATCGAGCATCTTTTTACATTTTAAAATTGGTTTATTCTGCAGCAGCAAATGCTAGTCATAATATGGGCTTGAACAAAGCAGATTTATTCATTAGTCAAGCTGAAGTCAATGGGGGTCCTATTACCAAAAAGTTAAGACCTCGAGCTCGGGGACGTAATTATCCAATAAAAAGACCTACTTGTCATATAACAATTGTATTGAAAGATAAATCAAAATAAAATAATTTTAAGATAAAAAAAATATAAATTAATATAAAAATTAAATATAAAATTAAAATATATAATTAATTAAATATTAAATATATAATTAATAAATTAATATATAATATAATATTAATATATAATAATATATATAATATATAATAATAAATATATAATATAATATATAATAATATATATAAAATAATATATATAATATAATATATAATAATATATATAATATATAATAATAATAATAAATATATTATTTATTATTTATTAATATTAAATATTATATATATAGATATATTATATATATAGATATATTATTATCTATATATATAATACTATATATATAGATATATATAGTATTATATATATAGATATATATAGAATATATAGATATATATAGAAAAATATGGCACAAAAGATAAATCCACTTGGTTTTAGACTTGGTACAACCCAAAGTCATCATTCCTTTTGGTTCGCACAACCTAAACATTTTTCTGCAGGTCTGCAGGAAGATGAAAAAATACGGAATTGTATCAATAACTATGTGCAAAAAAATAAGAAAACATCCTCGGATCCAGAAGGAATTACACGTATAATAATTAAAAAAAGAACCAATTTGATACAAGTCATAATATATATATATATCGGATTACCAAATTTATTAATAGAAATAGAGGGAAGAGGACTAGTAATCGGAAAATTACAGATGAGTGTACAAAGGGAATTAAATTCTGTGAACCGGAGACTCAACATTATTATCACAAGAATTGAAAAACCTTATGGGCAACCTAATATTCTTGCAGAATATATAGCTTTACAATTAAAAAATAGAGTTTCGTTTAGAAAAGCAATAAAAAAAGCTGTTGAATTAGCTGAACAAACGGATACAAAGGGAATTAAAGTGCAAATCGGGGGGCGTATAGACGGAAAAGAAATTGCACGTGTCGAATGGATTAGAGAGGGTAGGATTCCCCTCCAAACAATTCGCGCTAAAATTGATCATTGTTCCTATACAATGCGAACTATCTATGGAGTATTAGGCATAAAAATTTGGATATTTGTAGACGAAGAATAATGTACCTTTATTTATCTTCCCATACTGTACAGTGATAGATATATTCCCATACTGTACAGTGATAGATAGAAACTTATTTAAATTTTTTTATGTTAAACACAACTAAACAAACAATAAAAATTCTACAAATTATATAAATCACATTCTATAAGGTTTAATCAAAATTAGATTGATCACTTAGTATAATTGCTATGCTTAGTGTGTGACTCGTTAGTTTTTTCTTTAGAGTTTATGGTTATATTTAGGATTAAAAAATAAAAAATATATATAATAATAATATATATATATAAATACATATATGTAAATGTAAATATAATACATATATGTAAATGTAAATATTAAATATATGAATTATATGTATTATATGTATGAATTATGAATGATCCTCACTATACTATCAACTTAAATAAATATAAATATATAAACTAATAACCAACTTATTGCTTCGTATTGTCGAGATTCCAAGAAACGGTCACTAATAGTCACTATATGACTATATTTATCATATAGTTGAAGCAACTTAAAATTGTTTCAAAAAAAAATATAATTATAAAAAATATAAATCTTCTTTCTGATTATAGATTATTAATATTAAGTAAAAATAAAGGGATATGGATAAAGGGAAAGATGATATAAAGTAAAGAACTAAAATATTAAAAATATTAAATATTAAAAATATTTAATATTAATGATATATAATTCCATATGTATATGTATGGTCTATGAATCATCTCATAAAAAGCATTGTGATAAAGCATAAATACTAATTCAAGAGCCTGTGGTTAATAGAAATTGAGAAAATTGGCCCAAGAACGGATTTTTTTAGTGGCTCCATTGCAGAGTTCAGATCTAATCATTAATGGAGAAGCTATGGGAACGACAGAACCTGTGATTATGATTATATGGGATTGTATTGAATAAAAAAAATCCTAAAAATTTTAATTCATTGGTAGGGATGGCGCAACGAACCAAGAACAAATTGATTTATTCTGAAAGGTCATGTATTGGCCTTACTCTACGAATAAAGCAGGAAAGAGTTAATATTCGCCCGCGAAATCTTATTGTATGCCAATATTTTGGCATGATTCAATAGTCAATAGGTTCAATAGGAATAAAAATAAGGATTCATTATGTTATAATAAAAATAAAAATTATAGTAGCTATAAGATTATATTGTAATATTGATTATTGAATCATTTCATTCGCGAGGAGCTGGATGAGAAAAAACTCTCATGTCCGGTTCTGCAGTAGAGATGGAATTAAGAAAGAACCATCAACTATAACCCAAAACAAACAAGATTTTGTAAGCAACATATAGGAAGAATCAAGGGAATATCTTGTCGAGGAAATTATATTTGTTTTGGCAGATATGCTCTTCAGGCACTTGAACCCACTTGGATGACAGCTAGGCAAATAGAAGCAGGACGAATAGCAATGACACGATATGCACGTCGTGGTGGAAAAATATGGATACGCATATTTCCCGACAAACCTGTTACAGTAAGACCTATGGAAACACGTATGGGTTCGGGAAAGGGATCCCCCGAGTACTGGGTATCTGTTGTTAAACCGGGTCGAATACTTTATGAAATGGGTGGAGTATCAGAAACTGTAGCCAGAGCAGCTATTAAAATAGCTGCGCACAAGATGCCTATACAAACTAAATTCATTATTGCAGGATAGAGATATTAATAAAAATAAAAAATAAAAATATTTAAATAAAAATTATATGATTCAATCTCAGACTATCTTGAATGTAGCGGATAACAGCGGAGCTCGAAAATTAATGTGTATTCGAATCATAGGAACTGGTAATCACGGATATGCTCATATTGGTGACGTTATTGTTGCTGTAATCAAAGAAGCAGTACCCAATATGCCCTTAAAAAGATCAGAAGTCATTAGAGCTGTAATTGTACGTACATGTAAAGAACTCAAACGTTCCAACGGTATGATAATACGATATGATGACAATGCCGCAGTTGTTATTGATCAAAAAGGAAATCCTAAAGGAACCCGAGTTTTTGGTGCGATCGCTCGGGAATTGAGACAGTTAAATTTTACTAAAATAGTTTCATTAGCTCCGGAAGTATTATAAATACGTATTATTACGTATTACGTACCTTAAATTTTTTTATTCTTAATTTCTAAACAATGTTATGTTATAAATGTTATAATAACATAACAATTAAAACCTACAGGAGGGGGAAAAACAAAAAATATGAAATTAAAATTAAAAAATTTAATGCATTTTATGCATTCAAAACATATTATATTCTTTATAATTATATTTTTTATAATTATATTTTTGAAACGTTATTTTTATTTTTTTTATAATTTTTTTTATAATAAGATTTTTTTTATTTTATTATATATATATTCTATATATAATATATATAGAATTTTTAGTATAATATTATTTGATATGACATTAATACCTATTTGTTATAGATTATATATTTCATATAAAAAATATATGAATATATTATATATAAAAATAAGATATATAAATTATATAAATAATTATATAAATATAAAAATAAAATATATAAATATAAATCTAAAAATAAAATATATAAATATTTTTATATTTATATATTATCTATTTAGATTTTTAATATTTTCTTTTTTAATATTACTTTATATATTTATATTTATATTTGGACTTTTATTTTTAATATTATTTTGTTTAATATTTTTTTTATTTTATTATATTTATTATTTATATCAAAAATATATGAATATTTTAAAATTTATATATTATCTATTTAGATTTTTAATATTTTATATTATTTTATATATTTATATGTATATTTACACTTTTTGGTTTGATATTATTTTTTGTATTTTTATATATTTATTTTATATAAATTTTATATAAAAATACAAAATAATATCAAATTTTAAATTAATTAATAAAATAAAAAATAAATTAATTATACTTATACTTATATTATTATTATATTATTATTATAAATTATAAAATTATAAATTAATTATACTTATATTATAATGTTATAATAATAACAATTTATTTAATTAATAATTAAATAAATTGTTATTATTATAATTATTAGATTATTAATTATTAGAAGAATAATTAATAATTATTAGAAGAATAATTAATAATTATTAGAAGAATAATTATAGAAGAATAATTAATAAATAAAATAATAATTAGGAGAATAATTAGAGTTCGTCATGGGTAAGGACACTATTGCCAATCTAATAACTTCGATACGAAATGCTAACATGGATAAAAAAGTAACGGTTCGAATAGTATCCACTAATATCACTGAAAACATTGTTAAAATACTTCTCCGAGAAGGTTTTATTGAAAGCTTTAGAAAACATCAGGAAAGTCACAAATATTTTTTAGTTTCAACCCTGCGGCATAGAAGGATTAGTAAAGGAATATTTAGTAAAGGAATATATAGAACTATTTTTAAGCGTATCAGCCGACCCGGTCTACGAATATATTCTAACCATCCCCAAATACCTAAGATTTTAGGTGGAATGGGGATTGTAATCCTTTCTACTTCTCGAGGTATAATGACGGATCAAGAAGCTCGACTAGAAAGAATTGGAGGAGAAATTTTGTGTTATATATGGTAATCCTCCTCCTAGAGTATTATAATTTTATCTCAAATTTTACTGTGAAATAAAAAATAAATGAGTAAGAGTTAATTATTAATTATATAACCTACTTCCATTAGTTGATATTTCAAGGGGATTATCTTGAATGAAAGAACAAATAACAAATATATAAAATATATATATTTTATATTTGTTATTTTTTTTTCAATGAGTATATAGGTAAGGAATAATGAATATGAGAATAAGTGCTTCTGTTCGTAAAATTTGTGAAAAATGTTGATTGATCCGTAGGTGTGGACGGATTATAGTGATTTGTTCCAATCCAAGACATAAACAGATACAAGGCTAATCCTTCTAAAGTTAAGTTTTAAACCTATAAAAAAAAGAAAGAAAGGATTTTAACATGAAATGGATATCTCCGTATCTTTCTGTATATTTCTAACTCATATTTATGTTTATGAGATGATAAAATATGGCAAAACCTATACTAAGAATTGGTTCACATAAGAATGGGCGTGTAATACCAAAACCAAAAAGAGTTATACATGTTCAAGCGAGTTTCAACAATACCATCGTAACTATTACAGATGCACAAGGTCGTGTGGTTTCTTGGGCCTCCGCCGGTACTTCTGGATTCAAAGGCACAAGAAGAGGGACACCCTATGCTGCTCAAGCAGCGGCGGTAAATGCTATTCGTACAGCAGTTAAGAAAAAGAAAGGTATGCAACGAGCAGAGGTTATGATAAAAGGCCAACGAGCAGAGGTTATGATAAAAGGCCCTGGTCCCGGAAGAGATGCAGCATTACGAACCATTCGTAGAAGTGGTATACTATTAAGTTTCGTACGTGATGTAACACCTATACCACATAATGGGTGTAGACCTCCTAAAAAAAGGCATGTGTAAAAATAAAATATTTCAAGAGAAATAAATGATTTAATGATCTGATCAAATAATAATAATGGTTCGATAGGAAGTTGCGGGATACACTCGAACATTACAATGGAAGTGTGTTGAATCAAGAGTAGATGGAAATATTCCTTCCCTTTATCAAAGAAAAATAGACACTATGTAACTTTATCACAATTGGACAAGACTATAACAAAGTTTGGGTACTTGGGTAAATAGTTTATGTACCTAAGTACCTAAACTTTATTGTGGATTCTATTTCATATGAGAGAGATTTAATATTTATTCCGTTCCATTGAAAATAAGAGAACAATTCTGTTCGTAAGAACAAAGAGAAGCGGATCTATTCTATACCCGATTAAGTTACAATACGCAATGGTAAGGTTAATCTTATTTTTGAGAAACGAATGCACATATACTTGCTTGTTTATTATTTGAACAAGCAATAAAATTTTTTCTTTATTTATTAATTACTGTATTCTTCCATGAACCTTACATCCAATCTATATAAAATATAATAAAATAATAAACAGAAAAAAGGATAATAAACCTATTGTTACATTTTCATATTAAAGTACTTAATTTTTTTATTTTATTTAATTAAATGCCCTTTGGTGTTCCAAAAGTACCTTTTAAGGGTCGTAGAGAAAAACAAGCATCTTGGGTTGAATTATAGTGCGACTTGTCAGACATGTTTGGGTCATATGGGATTTACCCATTCTCTCCCTCAATCGAGATATCCTCTCCTTCACCCAATAAATATTGATTGATGGTTCAATCAAATCATTAGGAGCGTGAAGCATAATTTTTAAAATTTATATTGGTGGGGATCAGTATTCTCAATTAGAAGAATTTATGGTTGACTTGGACCAATAAAATAGTAAAATAAAGTATCCAGGCTCCGTTCAGAAAATACCAAATTTGGTAATATTATGTATGAATATAAGATTTCATACTACTAGAACTGTATCATAAACTTTTGCTTACTTTTACTCATAGGATTGAAAAAAGTCGTAGTAAAAAGAAGTGGTACTGAGATCATTTGACATATAATGTTCAAATAAAATTTTGACAAATCTTTACCCGGAGTAGAACATTAACCTAAAAAAATTTAAAGGAACCATTCAGGAACAAGAAAATAACATCGTGATTTGAATCTCGATGAAACAATACATCAATGAGAGGTTATTTGCATAAGTTCAGTAAAATTCTTTTATGGGGAAGGTTAACCAAAATTAATTTTTTTTTTATTTTAATTATATTATAGAAAAAGGAAAATAAATAAATAAAGAAGATTAAAACATTGATTCTTTTTCACAATTATTTTTGAACCGTATGCATCCAAAGGTGCGCGTAAGGTTTCCTAAGGGATACAAGTCCTAATCAACCGACTTTATAGAGAAAGAATCCTTTTTATAGGAGAAGAAATTGATCTTGAGCTCTCAGGTAAAATTGTAAGTCTCATGGTACATTTTTCTATTGAAGATAAGACTAGGGAGTTTTTTTTGTTTATAAACTCCCCCGGTGGATCAATAATGGCAGGAATGGGCATTTATGATATGATGCAATATATAGCACCTGATGTGAATACAATATGCCTGGGATTAGCTGCTTCAATGGGATCTGTCATTCTGGTCGGAGGAGAAATTACCAAACGTGTAGCATTACCTCACGCTTGGCGTTAATGAGTTTTTTATTTGAAAAAAGAGAAGACTATGCCTTCGCCATATCGAATATGAATATTAAGTAATAATAGCATGGCACTTCAAGTTCGATATGAGCAAACCATTATTATTATTGTTTTTCATAAAATTTTATTTTGTATCGAGATAGTAGTATGAAAGAAAGGTTACTTCCAATTTTATATTATCTTCTGTAGTTGGAAGTACATTTCAGCGTCACAAACCATTTTAATTTTATACAAGAAATATTTTTGTGGTATTTCGGAAGAAAAAAAATATGAAAAAATTATTTTTTTTTTTACTTATTTGATCGTATCAGAAAGACACTTTTTGATTGCTAAATCACAGACTAAATAAATAAATATATAAAGCAACAGAACCATCATAGTATTCTTTATTAATCATTAATCTTATGAAAGCAAGGGTGGTAAATGGATCATTACACGATCTAGATCGGATGAATTCTATTTATTTTTTTTTCTTCAATGGGTGTAGGAGGGGATAAATTCCATTACAGAGCCGTATGCAATGCACAAAAGATGCTTGTACGGTTGTTCAATTCTATTTATTTTTTTCTTCTTGTTTTTTATATTTTTTATACCTTAATCATTTTAGTCCTAATGATGCGAGATAAGAGAACCATTCATGATGTTATATCAATATCATCAATCAGGATTATGATTCACCAACCTTTATGTGCTTCTTCTGAAGAATCAGCCGATGAATTTATCAGGGATGCGGGAGAACTGGCTATACTTCGTGAAATGATTACAGATATTTATGTACAAAGAACGGGCACCCCTTTTTGTGTTGTATCCAAAGACATTAATATTGATAATTTTATGTCAGCAACAGAAGCTCAAGCTCACGGCATTATTGATAGTATAGGGCTCGGAGATGAAAATATTGGGCATTTTTTTGCGGAAGAGGAAATCGATGATTCCATTTCAAACGATAATTAAAATTTTTCACAATTTTATATTTTATATTGAATAGAAATAATAAATAATCACCAATAATTAATAAAATTAATAATTAATAATAAGGTTTAAGAAGGTTAAGATCGATCTAAACCAACTCATCCCATAATTATAATTTTAAATTATATTTATAAATTATAATTATATTATATACAAATATATAATACGAATATATACGACATGCCAACTATTAAACAACTTATTAGAAACACAAGGCAGCCAATAAGAAATGTCACAAAATCTCCTGCCCTTCGAGGATGTCCTCAGCGTCGAGGAAGATGTATTAGGGTGTATGTGCGACTCGTTAAAATCATGAGCTCAAACAAATAATTTTTCCATTATTAATGCTTAGTACCAATATATATACCAAATATACCAATATTATGTATATTATGTATAGATTATAGTATAGAATATAGAATTTATGGTTTCCATTGGTGCAACCCCAATCACCTTTATTTTTGATTATGAGCAATTCCCCATTGGTAGCAAATGATTATCCATTAAGCAGAGGAAATAAAATTATAAAAATAAAAAAAATTACGCTTTTATTCTTTAAAGAACGGACTAACAGGGTCAGCTACCCAGCCAACTTTCATAATTAAATGCCGTCACTGTATATATGGTTCTTATTATGAATTGTGAAAGGACTTATTACTGTATAATTGATGGGTAGAGCCAAAGAGTGTGAACTATACAAGTTAACAATACCATTTGATTAAATGGTAGAAAGGGCTCCGGTGTATAGAGAGGCCCTCACCGTTTAAGAAGTAACCATAGAAACGATGGAACCCACGATTTTTTATTCTTTTCAGGCATTTATTTCACCCTTAAATAATAAATTTTTAATTGTGGTTGGGAAGGTTATAGTAGCAAAAGCCATAGGAATTTATATTTTATATATTGGAAGAATCCGTTTTGTTATTAATTGATGAGGAGAAAAAAAAATGACTGAAAAATAGAAATAAATTAGTTATTAATTTATTAATTAAAGTTTCATTTTGATTTAATGAACAGAGTTAGACGAGGATACACATCTCGGAGACGCCGAACAAAAATTCGTTTATTTGCATCAGCCTTTAGGGGGGCTCATTCAAGGATTATTCGAACAACTACTCAACAGAAAATGAGAGCTTTGGTTTATTCTCATAGAGATAGAGGCAGACAAAAGATAAATTTTCGTCGTTTGTGGATCACTCGTATAAATGCAGTAATTCGTGAAAATAAGGTATTCTATAGTTATAGTCAATTAATACACAATTTGTACAAAAGTAAATTGCTTCTTAATCGTAAAATACTTGCGCAAATAACTATATCAAATAGAAATTGTCTTTGCACAATTTCTAATAAGATTGTCAAATAAAAAGGGAGAATATACAGGAATGATTGAAAAAGAATTCCCCGGAGAATTAACTCCGGGAAATATATAAATAAAAATAAATTAAGATTTAAGTAGTAGGAATGAAAGAACATGTTTTAATAAAAAAATATTGCCTCCCCCCCTTATTATTTTTCTTATAAATTTAAAACAACAATAAAATCTTAATTATAAGCTTTTTCAAACAAAACATTAATCTCAGCTTGAGTTCCGATTGTAGTTTTTAGTAAATTTTAATTTAGGAGTATACTTATTTATTTTATTTCTGGTTATAGGACTAGTAGTTCTAGGAGTATACTTATTTATTTTATTTCTGGTTATAGGACTAGTAGTTCTAGGAGTATACTTATTTATTTTATTTCTGGTTATAGGACCAGTAGTTCTAGGAGTATACTTTTTTTTTTTATTTCTGGTTCTAGGAATCGGCTTGGCTCGATCAAATTGTTTCTCGTTATTAAGAAAGGGTAACAAAGATAAAATACGAGCTTGTTTTATAGCAATAGTAATTAATCGTTGTTGTTTCAAGTTCAATCTATTCACCCGCCTAGATAATATTTTTCCTTGTTGACTAATAAATCGACTAATTAAACTCATCTTTCTATAATTAATTTGATCCCCTGATCTAATTGGGGACAAACGCCTACGAAAAGATCGCTTAGATTTATAAAGAGGTTGTTTGTATTTATTCATGTTTATTCCTTATATCATATCTAAAATATCTACAAAAATTTATTCATTATTAAGATAGATTAAGAATTCCGACCAAAATAGGGTTTTATTTTGTATAACTTTTTTATATTATTTATTATTTTATTATATTTTATATTTAAATTTATTTATTATTTTTATATTAAACTTTCAAATTTCTTCCTCTTTTTGCTATTTAAAATGGAAAGATCGAACACATGTTCCATTCGATCTATTTTTTTATTTCCCCATGAATCATATGATTATGACAATAGCGACAAAATTTTCTCAATTCTAATCGACTAGGTGTATTGTGTTGATTCTTTTGAGTAATATATCTAGAAATGCACCGTGATTCTTTATTGACACCATTTTGACCACAACTCGTACATTCTAAAATAATCCTATTTCTAGCACCTTTCACCTTGGCCATGAACCTCCTTTGGATTTTGTATTCTTTTCTATTAAAAAATAATAAATAAATATAATTTTATTTGTTTAATTTGTTTATTTGATTGTATAAAAAATTATATTTTAATAAAATATATAATTATATATTTAAATTTAAATCATAATTATATATTTTTATTTTAATTTAATATTTAATAATTATATATTTATATTAATTAATAATTAATATATAACAAAATAACAAATTAATTATTTAATATTTAATTATATTTATATTAATTATTAATTATATATATTAATTATATATATTTATATATATTAATTATATATATTTATATTAATTATAATTATATATATTTATATTAATTATATATTTATATTAATTATATATTAATTATATATTATTATTATTATATATTAATATTATATTAATATTATATATATATTAATATTAATAATATTAATTAATATTAATTAAATATTAATTATATGTAGATGCCTTAGTTCAAAGTTCAAATCATTTGTATTTATTTATATTGTTTTATTATTGGTATTGGTATATAGATATAGATGTAAAATAACAATAGGGATGTAGCGTAGCTTGGTAGTGCGTTTGCTTTGGGTACAAAATGTCACAGGTTCAAATCCTGTCATCCCTACCTTATTACTTCTCTTATGGGCAGTAACAGGGGATTAATTGAGATAAATTAAAATAAAAATTTGGCATAATCTTTATCTTTCACTCTTGTATACTATTATTTATTATTATATTATTTGCAATATATTTTATTTTAAATTTTAAATTTAAAGTAGAAAGCGCTCTTAGTTCAGTTCGGTAGAACGCGGGTCTCCAAAACCCGATGTCGTAGGTTCAAATCCTACAGAGCGAGATTCTGTTTATGTTATGCCAAATAACACACAGTTAAATTCCCAAGATCTTTACTTTCTATTATGAAATATGAAACTACTATTACAATACACATATAAAATAAAATAAAATTAAAATACACAATTAATAATTAAAAATTATATTGATCCATTTAATAACATGTCCATCTGATGCATGCATTCATTATAGTTATATTATACTTAATTTGATATCCCCCTTTTATTTATGTACAATTTATTTTTTATTTTTATTACTGTAGCATTATAGACTATATTGTTACTCTTGCTCCCACCAGGATAAATCTGGCCCCTTACCTCTATTACCACTACATAATACATAATATGATATGGAATATTTTAAGAAGCGAACGTCTTTTTTCGTAGCAGGAGAAAAGGCAAATTTACCATTTTTTTCACCCCGGTAGAAATACGATCCGGGGGCTAATTTAAATCCTTAAAGTAAAATAAGAACAGCTCCTACATTTCACAAAATTGTACACCACAAATGGGAGCTAATGAATAGAACTGTGATCCCATAGAAAGACATCACTATTATCCCTTGTGGAAAAAATGATTTGCTGAGATGGAAATATGTATATTCTTACCAAGATAACTGGAAGTTACAACCACTAAGAATCCTAGTGAACCTAAAAAAAGGATATAGGACCAACAAAAATTACTTCTTTTTTGAGACCCCACTATTAAGTTCTATCCATATATATTCTGATCACCAGTTCATACTATACTAGATACGGTTGGATTCAATTGAAATTTTTAGAATAACCCAAATTTTACTTTTCTTAATACCGAAGTAACTCTCATCAACTAGCACTATTTTGATGTCAGCCATTAGGAGTAATTGGTTAAATACATTGGCTTTATATTTTAAATATTCTATATTGTCAATCTAAACATCCGCATATACATACATTTATCATAACATTTATGGGGATATTGGGTATTCACATGAATAATAAATTGAATAATAAATTTGTGTTCGGAAAGATCCATATGTCGTAATCCTATCATATTACACTTTATTTTATTTTAATTTAATAATTATAAAATTATAATATAATATTAATTATTAAATTATTAATATAATTAAATTATTAATATAATATATAATATATAATAATAATATATCTATAATTATATCTATAATTATAATAATTATATCTATAATTATAATATTAATATTAATAATATTAATATTTATATATATGTATATATATGGAAATCTTACAAAAAATAAAAATTATCTGAAACTTCTGGCTATTACTACAGATAGAACCTATGTCACCTATGCCACCAAAGAAAACACCACTCTTCTTTAATCTTTATTCAATGGAAAGAAACCGTGTAGCTGAAATAACTCACTCAGAACACCTTTTAAAGGATTACGTGGTACGATTGGGTCAAATAAGCCTTTATCGAATGAATACTCAGCCTCTTGTGAACCCTCGGGTACTGTCTTATTTAATGTTTGTTCAATCACTCTTTTACCCGCAAATGCAATATAGGCATTTGGTTCAGCAATAATGACATCTCCTAACATACCAAAACTAGCTGTTACTCCACCGGTTGTAGGAGATGTAAGGATTGATACATAGAATAACCTTTTATTTGATTGATAATTATATGAAGCAGAAGATATTTTAGCCATTTGCATCAAGCTCAAACTTCCTTCTTGCATGCGTGCTCCTCCGGAAGCACACACAATAATGACAGGTAGAGATTGATTCGTAGCATACTCAATTAAACGGGTGATTTTCTCGCCGACTACGGACCCCATACTACCCCCCATAAAATTGAACTCCATAACCCCAATTGCTATCGGAATATCATTTAGTTGACCTATGCCTGTTTGAACAGCTTCGTTTAAACCTGTATTTCTTTGATAAGAATAAATACGATCTATATAAGGTTCTTCATCTTCATCTGGTATATAAAGCTCTTCTTCTGGTATATAAAGTTCTTCATCTGATGTATCAAGTTCTTCTTCTGGTATATCAAGCTCTTCTTCTGGTATATAAAGTTCTTCATCTGATGTATCAAGTTCTTCTTCTGGTATATCAAGCTCTTCTTCTGGTATATAAAGTTCTTCATCTGATGTATCAAGTTCTTCTTCTGGTATATCAAGCTCTTCTTCTGATATATCAAGCTCTTCTTCTGAATTAAATTTAATGGGATCCATAGAGACCATATCTTCATCCATGGGACCCCAAGTGCCCGGATCAATCAAAAGTTCGATTCTATCTAAACTACTCATTTTCAAATGATATCCACAATGTTCGCAAATATTTAGCTTTGACTTAAAAAATTTTTTATAATTTAATCCATAACAATTTTCACATTGAACCCATAAATGTTTGTATTTATTATTTATATCAAAATCATTATTATTATTATCATTAGATCTTTCTATTATATTTAAATCACTGCCATTACTATTATTATTATTATTATCATTAGATCTTTCTATTATATTTATATCACTGCCATTACTATTATTATTATTATTATCATTAGATCTTTCTATTATATTTATATCACTGCCATTACTATTATTATTATTATTATCATTAGATCTTTCTATTATATTTATATTTAAATCAAAGCCATTTATATTTAAATCACTGCCATTACTATTATTATTATTATTAGTTATTATACTAATTATACTAGAACTCTCATTTTCAATATCACTTAAAATTTTAATTGTTTTCCGAAGGATATTCAAAATGTAATTGTAACTGTAATTGTTGTTACCGCCTGAAATAGAACTATGAATATTACCTTCAAAATAAATATAACTATCAATACAACTAGTAATGTGATTATTCCAACTAGATTTAGTATCATACATGTAATGAGAATAGTAATGATTATTACTCTTATACCCAATATTAAAATTAAAATAACTAGAAAAAAAAATTTCTAGTTCACTCTCAAAAATATGATTTTCCATATCAAAATATACAAAATAACTGTTACTATTACTATCCCTAACTAAAAAAGTGTCATCGGAAAGAAAACTCCAAATATTCCTAATATAAAATAAATGATCAACATTACTTAAAATACCACTGTCGCTTATAATGGGTTCCTCATTTCCGCCGGTATGTCCAATAGCATGAGAACTATCCATTGATTTAATTAACCTATATTTTAATTTTAACTTCTCGTTAAACAACATTGAATTGAGCCGTCGTTTTTCCATAGAGTCTTTGTGCCCCTATTTGATGAAAATACAATAGATGAATAGTCATTTGAATTTAATAAAATAAATAATTAACTTATGCTTTATATTATTTATTTCTTATTTTTTTCCTATCAGAATTAAGCATATGGATTCAATCATTTAGTATTGTTAACTAACACGAGTTATATTGAAAGAAATATTTCTGTTTTGAATAAATCCGTTACAAAAAATTTTAATAATATTAAATATTAATATAATAATAATTAAAAAAAATTATAAAAATGATATGTATTATATATTTCAATATTTCTATAATATAATTTATAATATAATTTATATTTTTACAATATATATAAAATTAAAATAATATCTTAGTTTAATTTTAATAATAATAATGTAAAATTTTAATATTGTAATTGTAATATAATTGTAATAATATATGATAGTATAGGATTTATATTCAATTTGTTATATATTGTTATTTGTTATATAGTAAGCTGTATTGTATATACAAGATATACATATATTTATTTGTTTATATTTGATTGTTTATATTTGTTTTTTATATTTGATTGTTTATAGTTTATATTATATATGTTTATATTTTATATATATATATATATATATAGATTAGTATATATATAGAATATAGATTAATATATAGAATATAGATTAGTTTATATTATATATGTTTATATATATATATATATATATAGATTATATATTTATATAGATTATATATTTATTTTATTATATATTTATATTATTTTATTATATATATTATATATTTATATATTTATTTTATTATATATATATTTTATATATATATTTATATATATATATTTATTTTTATTATATTTAATTTAATATTTAATTATATTTATTATTTATTATATTTTTATTATATTATATATTTATTTTTTATTTAATTTATAATTTAGATTATAATTATATATTTATTATTTCTTTATATTTTTTTTTCTTTATAGGATTATTTTTTAATAGTGTCAAATCAAAAAAAAAATATATATTTAAGAATAAAAATCTGGTATATGGTCAAATGAATGAACCGCCAGGAGCTCGTATGAGAGTTTGTTTGACTGCTATAACCATGGCGGAATATTTCCGGGATGTTAATAAACAAGACGTGCTTCTATTCATCAACAATATCTTTCGTTTCGTTCAAGCAGGATCAGAAGTATTTGCCTTACCCTTATAGTACAGAAATGGGTTCTTTGCAAGAAAGGAATTACTTCCACCCCTGCTCCTACCACGACATTTGCACATTTAGATGCTACTACCATACTATCTAGGGGATTAGCTACTAAAGGTATTTATCCACCAGTGGATCTTTTAGATTCAAGATTCAAGGTCAACTATGTTACAACCGCGTATTGTTGGTGAGGAACATTATTAAACCACACAAAGAAAAGAGTTAAGCAAACTTCACAACGTTACAAAGAACTTCAGGACATTATAGCCATCCTTGGGTTTGAAGAATTATACGAAGAGGATCATTTAACTGTAGCAAGAGCACGAAAAATTGAGCGTTTCTTATCACAACCCTTCTTCGTGGCAGAAGTATTTACCAGTTCTTCAGGGGAATATGTTGGTCTCACAGAAACCATTAGGGGGTTTCAACTGATACTTTCCGGAGAATTAGATGGTCTTCCCGAGCAGGCCTTTTATTTGGTGGGTAATATTTATGAAGTCACCATGAAAGCTATGAACTTAGAAGTGGAAAGCAATTTGAAGAAATGACCTTAAATATTTGTGTACTGACTCTTAATAAAATTATTTGGGATTCGGAAGTAAAAGAAATAATTTTATCTACTAATAGTGGCCAAATTAGCGTATTTCTGAACCATACTCCTATCTCTAAACCATACTCCTATTGTCATAGCTGTAGATATAGGTCTTTTGAGGATACGCCTCAACGACCAATGGTTAATGGTGGCCCTGATGGGTGGTTTTGATAGAATGGGTATCACTATTTTAGGAAATGATGCAGAGAAGAGATTAGTACTGACATTGATACAAAAGAAGCTAAACAAGCTCTTGAAATAGCGAAAGCTAATTTAAGTAGAGCTGAGGGTAAGAGACAATCAATTGAGACTAATCTAGCTCTCAGACGAGAGCTAGTACACGAGTCGAGGCTATCAATGTTATTTTATACTAAATTCATACTAAACATAAAAATTAAACATAAAAATGATCAAATCCTTTATTTTTATTTTTAAGAAGTAGAAGTTATTTATTATACACCACATTTTATTATGCAAATTTAGTATAATTATAATAAAGCCTAATTTTATACAACGAAAAAATAAGATGTGTAGAAAAACTTATTAGATATCGGAGTCAATGGTATCTAATAAGTAAGTTTTACCTACTATTGGATTTGAACCAATGACTCCCGCCGTATGAAAGCAATACTCTAAACCGCTGGGTTAAGTAGGTAATTTACCATCACAAAAAAAGGGATCCATCACTTCGGTAATTATAGATGGAATAGTATTCAATACCAATCCGTTAACAGTAAACGAATCATAAACTATCATGTGGAATCATGGAATACCCATCTTGACAAGAAATTCTCTATATGTTAATAGTTAATATATCCATGATAAGTATAAGATAATAAGATAAGGGCTATAGTTCAGTTAGGTAGAGCACTTCATTTACACATGCGCTAACGCTTTTCAAGGGAGCCCATTATGTAATGAACATAATTGATCTTAATTGAGAAATAAATGTTTTACTCCATATATTTTAGGTAACAGGAGAACAATAGCCTGACAAATATTTGGTTTGGTCCGATTCAGGTGTGCATTCAGGCGCCATGTCAAATAGAACCCACCATTAATTTGATAGTTGATAAGGTTAATATCCAGCCCCTTAAATGCTAGGTATAATGAGTAAAAGGCCTCAAAATAACATCTTTTTGCTCTATGAACTCTAAGGTGTATGAAGTCTCATATTTGATTTGACTCTTGCAGCGAATCGGTAGAGACTCCATTTAACTTGGGTTGGTCTAGGTCGGAGGCAGTCCTAAGTCAATGTAATCCTTCTTTGAAACACTTTGGTATTGCTCCTAGATCATAAATATAAATGAATCAGAGCACATGGAGCTATCTAATTTCTCTTCTTATATTCCTGTAAAGAAAGGAAATATAAAATATGGCGGACTGACTGATCTTTACATCAGTTAATGAAAGAGCCCAATGCAACAAAATGCATGTTGGGTCTTTGAATAAGTTTGATCTGTTTTACCAATACCAATAAGGTCTACGTTTCGAGTCCATATAAGCCCTACCTTAACAATTTTTTTTATAATTTTATATAAATATTTTAGTTTTTAGTTTAGTATAGTTTAAATTTCCTCATTAGTAATAATTTAGTAATAATTTGGCATTTGGGTTAGTTGAATAATGTGTAATTCTTTGTCCATTTGTCGGGCTACCCACCTAAACTGGAGGCAGTTATAGATGCTATAACTAAACTTCGTAAAAGGATATCTCAAGAAATCTATGAGGATAGAAACGCGTCTCAACAGGAAAATCGATGTTTTACTACAAATCACAAGTCTAATATATTAATATGTATACTGACCCCGACCCATAATTTGTATGAATAATTATTTGAATAATTATTTGATGTCAGGAACCAGATTTGAACTGGTGACACGAGGATTTTCAGTCCTACGCTCTACCAACTGAGCTATCCCAACTATTTTATGTGCATTATCCTAATAGGTTACTTGTATTTCTGTTAATTAAAGAAACTAAAAAAGTATTAAAAAATCTTAACCAGTCCCGTATTAGATCTTATAAAAAATAAGAATAATAAAATAAATAGTTAGGAAATCTAGTTAATTAAGTAAAATGGGCTTTTTATTGGGGATAGAGGGGCTTGAACCCTCACGATTTCTAAAGTCGACGGATTTTCCTCTTACTATAAATTTCATTGTTGTTGGTATTGACATGTAGAATGGGACTCTCTCTTTATTCTCGTCCGATTAATACGTTTTTCAAAAGATCTATCAGACTCTGTAATGAATGATTTAAGCACTTTTGATCGGAATGTATTTCCAATAACTATATTTCTATATTAATATATTAATTTCTATATTAATATATTAATTTAATTTCTATATAATTTCCATATTTCTATATAATTTCCATATAATATATATTATATATATTCTAATTCTAATTCTATACATTCTAATTCTATACATCTAATTCTATACATCTAATTCTATACATATATATTCTATACATATATATTCTATACATATATATAATAATACATATATATATGTATTATATGTATATAGATAATATAGATAATGATAATGTGGATAAATTAAATTTTAAATAAATATATAATATTTTAATATTTATTTTATATTTATTTAAAATTTATATATATATACTTATATAATCATATAATTAATATACTTAAAATTAAAATAAATATAATTAAATATATAATTAAATAAATATAATTAACTTAAACTTACAATATAATTACTTATACTTATGGATATGGATTCGTGTCATGATTAATTGTTGTGTTTATTATATTGTTTATTTAATTAAATATTAAATATGAGTTAAATATGAATATATACGTATATAGGGTAATACTTTCTGTAATTTTGATAGAGGGATCCCAGCTACAAACGCAACGTAATCAACTCTATTCGTTAGAATAACTTCCATTGAGTCTCTGCACCTATCTTTTATCTTTTCTTTATTTATAAACCCCTTTTTCTCAAAAAAAAAGATTTGGCTCAGGATTGCCCTTTTTTAATTCCAGGGTTTCTCTGAATTTGGAAGTTATCACTTAGTAGGTTTCCATACCAAGGCTCAATCTAATCAAGTCCGTAGCGTCTACCCATTTCGCCATATCCCCTTTTAGGCGGGATCCAGTTGTAATTACATTTACCTATTTATT